TTGCGGCGGCAAAAGGATTCTAAGCCCCCCCATGCTACGGTTCCCTGCGGTCCGAACCCGGTGCCGCATTAGGTTAGGGAACTGGGCGATAATAGCTCCTCCGCATCCCAAAGCGCGCTGCCCTCCTAGGCGCGCAACACTAAGTAATCCAAGCCAACCCACATTACTGACTAACGGTGGATAATCAAATTTCTTAGACGTACTAAAGACAACTCCATGAATGAGCAAAATGAAGGTTGCATTAATGAGAAAGATCTCTGGGGAAACCGCTAAAAAAAGATTGAACATGTGGGAGGATCCGAACGAATTCTGCTTTCATTTCCCACGTATGGAGCACTGAGTTACTTACGTTACGGTCTGAAGAAGAAGGTAGGCTGCACGCGGCTAGGAAGGCTACGTCCCATGCGTCAGTTTGTGGATCGCGGTCTCACACACTAATCGCACTATGTGGAAGAGTGGGGACTAAGGAAATTGTCTCTAAGGAAAGTTCTCTTCCAAATGAGCTATTTAGAAAAAAAAATCAATCTTAAAAGATTTTATTTTCTTTTGTATCTTTCGATACGGGATACTGTGAGAAGGGTTCCTTTGAATCTCTTTTAAATAAAGATCCAAAGTTTTTTCCTTCAGTGGAACTCCTCCCTTTTTATAAAAGAGACATTCCCTTATCTCATACCGATTCGTGTAAATGCGATCTCTACTATACTCATCGTGGAGCAGCTCTTCCTCTATGCTTTTTTCTATGATATGCTGTTTGTCCACCAAATCATGATAAGCTGTTGTACTGATTTGATCACTATTCTCCAAGAGGTGCCGATTGAGGCGACCCTCAAGTTCGTCGTAACGCTGCCCGTCTTCTATAACCGGTTTGATCACCTCAAGACCTACAGGAGGGGCGCTTCGGTGCGCTACAGGATGGTCCCGCAGGTAATCCTCTTCTGCCACGTGAGGCTGGTGAGAAGGTCCGGGAAGCATCCAATGCGCCAGAGAGGGGCTTGCTTCCGTAGTGACGAGTGCTCGAAAAGCACAGCCAATCACGAAGGCCAGAGCGGAGGAGCAGCCCATCTTGCTAAAAAGCAAAGAGAGGGCCTTCACCCCTATGAAGCCCGCTACTTTTGAAAGTACATCAATAAAAAACGAGATTCCCCCTATCGAAAGACAGAGAAGATAGAAAAGCATCAGAAGAGCGATGAATAAGAGAAACGGAATGAACGCCCTAGCACTGCGAAATCAATTCATTCTCACTGAAGATCCAACCCGTATCATTTGCACTTTCATCGATTTTATCATTAGTAGAATCTATCTATTTTATCATTAGTATAATCTATCTATTTTATCATTAGTCTATAGTTTGCAGCTTATCAAGCTTTCAATCCGTTCTTAGACCTACCGGTGACCAGCTTCGCGAGACCTTTTCGATCTACACATGACTAAGCTCTATTGGGCGGTGGCTTATCGAAGCACTACTTGATAAGATCAGTAATAAAAAGAAAGACCTGCCCTTTCGGTGAAGTTGCTTTCTTCTCTTATGATATTTCTAGTTGGATTCAAAGAGCGCTCCTAAATGCCTTACACAATTCAAGAGTTAAGAAAGGCTCTTATTCATTCTTTTTATAATATAGGAAGAAGGAGATCTGACTTCTTAGAAGGAAATGAGCTACCTAGACCTTTGTTTTTTATGTACAGGTCTCGTGAAGAGAGAAGATAGGAAGAGGAGTACGCGAAAGGAGACTGTGAAGTAGCTAGGTGATAAGAAGACTAGCTCGGGCTTGAAAGCTTGAACGTATAGGCTGTTGGATCACAATAGGTGGAGTCTCTAAAAGCCTTATAGAAGCATGAGACTGAAGAAGTCAGGCATCAGTTGGTGTGAATGACTCCGGCCGAAAGGTTAGCGAATCCGACTTCATTCTTTTTGAGGGAAAGAACCGACCCCAACCAAGGGGGCTGTGCCTCCCTAAGCTGTCTTGATCCCTTAAGGGTTTCGGAATGGAAGGGCAGTGAATGGAAGAGTAACTGCTTCACCGGGAATACTAAATGGCTGTGAAGAAGCTGTCATAGCCTATTGATCTCTTAGTGGATAAGGGAATGCAACTCAATAGAAAGACTTGTTCTCTCAGGAACACCTGTAACATCCTCCCCCGATAGACTTCAGTCCACTCTTGAGGAATAGGATGATCAGATAGGTAAATCCCCGCTAACTTACAAATCTAACTACCTGAAAGGGCCTTAAATGTGAGCCAGTAGACCTGGGTGGCTTGTCTGAAAAACTCAACGACTTCCAGGCCTCCAGGATCTGCTGAAGGAGACGGGATGACAATAGAATGACTGATTTACGGCTTTACGATCTCAGAGCAGCGTAAGGCAATTATAGCTCTTTTTTCGCCTTCTCAATCTCATCTCAAGTCAGGGCTCAGTTGCACTAAGATAGAAAGATTTGTCTTTTTTTCCTCTCTTTATCCAGTCGGGCTTGTCTCAAGACTAAATCGAATCTAACTAACGTTCTTCATCAAGCTGTCAGTTTCCTTCCTCGCCTACAGGATATGATGCAGATGTAATGGGACTCAAGCTGTAAAACACACTAAGTCTTCTATGTCCGATAGATTGGTCACGAAGTCAAGATGAATATAGCTTCTTACGGATTCATTTATAAGCATAAAGGTTATCTGAATTGAAAAGAAAAAAGAATAGACTAGCTTCACCCATGTCCTTCATCTCAAAGTTGGATGATTAGTGGCATTTATCAATTCCTTGTCATTTCCAGCCTTCGTCAAGATAGAAAGTTCGTCAAGATAGAAAGAAAGGATCCCTCCTTACTACCATCCATTTCTCTAAGACTAAGATCGATAGACGAATGCGCCCCGTGATGAAGAGAAACTTCTTAGTCCCAGAGTCTTGTAACTCGCTTTGTCTTGAAACTCAGCGCTGAAAGCCCAGTCAGCTAAGGAAGCTCAGTCAGTTGATAGATGTAACACTAAGCCAATCTGGAAAGTTGAGTAGAATCAAGAAACTGGCATACCTTGAATCTAGCCTACAATCCGATCTTTCTTCTCTTAGTAAATTGATAGTCGTCACTGAGCTATGCTTCTTTGTTGAGATCGCTTGCCAAAAAGCTATAGTCAACTTCACTTTCACTTGCCTGACTTCTTTCGCTTCCCTCAAGGCTAGCAGAGGGGGCTAACCTTCGAGTAAGCTATATATAAGAATAAGAAAGATGGATTATCTATGCTAAAGGGAAAAGGGCATTCCTCTTTACTCTCAACAGCTTCTCAAAGAGCTTCTGAGACTAGTGAAAGAATTGAATTGCCTTGAACCCCCTCCTTCTTGCAAACAATTTATTCTTCCCAATTCAACTCATTACGTATTCGTTTCACTATGTTCAACTCATTCGGTCAATGAATGATTTTAAGTTCACAAATTGGCTTGGGGTTCAAGATTTCAGATATATAGGGCCTGCTTTGCCCCTTGATCAATCGAATTACCTTCAGATGGCCGATTTCTGCCGCCGTACAGTAAGTACCTTGTGGCATTATCACAGTGGATGATGCTTGGGAGGTATGTGTATGTATTTTAGAGATTGGAAGCTTGGTTCTGTGTCTGCATTTCGTTGATAATAACAGAGAGGCTTACAATTGGTGTTGTTCAACCTTGACAGGTACATGGGGCTGCAGATTATTAGAGAAAGAACAAGGCATTTCAATTCTCATATTTGACTCAGCTTTCAGATTGCTGGCTTGGGAGGATGTCTGTACGCCTAAAGGGAGGATTAGGCATTCGTCAAATGAATCAAGTGAATGAGGCCCTGCTCGACGCTTGGAGAGACTCTGTATCGACTGAATCGTATTGGGCGAAAATATGCTCATCAAAGTACAGGCATAACAACCAGGGCAGATCTTGTATTAATCTACTATAACTATAGGATAGAAGGATAGAGTCCAAGGAACCTAAAAAACTCGAAGAAGAGCGACAAGTTCTCGAACAAACAGCGGGAGAAGCAGACTGAGCCTGTTACATTGATAAAAGGCAGTCCTATGATCACCATCTTCAAAAAGAAAAAGGACACATACTACGACCAGTAAGCTCAGCACGAGTATCGACCTACTGAGGCAATGACCATGCACCTAAAGCCACTTTACATAAAAGTGCATATTGAAGGAGTCTTGGTCGATGGAGGGTATAGATTTCAAAGTGCCAATTTTTTCTTTCTCGGTGTGAATCATAGCTAGAAATTACATTCTTTCTCATTCACTCGGTTGGCTAAGAAGCGATCGGACTCTTAGATCAGAACTCAAGTCAAGACAGTTAACCACCATCCATTCCGAAGAGAGCCTTAGGACATCCGCTTAAACCAACTCTGCTGGTCTGAAGCCTATTAGTCAGTCGGTCTTCAACTCCCGGTAATATTCTACCTAGTGAGAAATGCCAATTGCGAGCTCTAGCAGATGTTCCCGATCTTGAATTTATTTCATTTAACTCCCTTCTTTTCTGGTAAGGAAAGACCTAAACCCGTGCCGTCTCAGCTTACTATTTACTTTAGGTTTTTTGTTTGCAAATCGCCTGAACTTTTAGAGTTTCAAGCAGGAACTTTCCGAAAGGAATCTTGGAAAATCGGCCTAAGAAAAGAAGACGAGGTGAAGGAAAGCAGAATGATTTGAGTGTTCCGGGGAGATCGAATATTAACTAGCTAACTCGATGGAACGTCGAAGCTAGCCAGCTTTGAAGTAATAGGAATTAGGTAAAAAGCAAGGACCGATTGGACAGCGAAAGCTAAGCGACAAAGAGCAGGAAGAGGTTTAGGAATAAGTAAGAAAGCAGCAAATCCTTACTCGAAGAGAGGGAGAGATAGTTTATGATCGAAGACCACGAACTTTAGGAATGGGGTCAGTGCAAAGCAGAAGATGAATTCATTGGTGGAATGTCAAGGTCAAATCGTGAAAGCAAAGTGAGTCTTAAGTCTACGCAACTAATGGTAGCTCCACCATTTCATGCACTTCTCTTCGGCTCAT